GAGAATGGTAGGATATATGAAATTCCAATGACCGTTGGATATGATTCGATCAGGTCCTGAATAATCAAGAACCCCCCCCTTTGTACCGTAAGGATTCGAACTAAACAATTTGTGTCTCACTTGATCATTAGTCACGGAGAGGTCAGAAATAGATCTCCGTTCAACAGAATGAACATTCATTTGATCTTGATCCTTGTGGAGCGAAAAAGGCACTATACTGGATCTGCACAGAGATCCTGATAATATCCATAAATGACTTGTTTTGGGTAAGAGATGAACATTACCATATTTATATTCAGGTGCATGGTACACATCGGTACTCCAGTGCATTTCTCCCTCTGAGTCAGAATAAATATGTTTTCTAACTTTCTCTTTAACTTTATTAAAATTGAAAGTGGATGTTCCAGCGCGAATCTCAGCAATCACTTGTTCTGATTCTACATATTGATCATTTTGAACTAAAAGAAAACTTTTGGGTGGAATATTCACATTATGTAGAATATCGTGACTCTCAATAGTTACATACAGGTCTATATAACATAGAAAAGCAGGATGCCCATGACGTGTACGTGTGGGATGAACCAAATCCTCATTGAATTTGATTTTTCCCTTAAAAGGAGCTCGTACATGTTCTGCAGTACCACCTGTGAATACTCCACCGGTATGAAAGGTTCTTAATGTTAGTTGAGTCCCCGGTTCGCCGATTGATTGACCCGCAATAATACCTACTGCTTCTCCTAATTCGACCAGGTCGCCATGAGTGGGACTCTGACCATAACATAATCGACAGATCCAAGATATACTCCTGCAAAGAAAGGGGGTTCGAATATATATTGGTTGTGTTCGAAAGGTTATGAATCGAGTGACAAGTCCAACCCCAATATCTTTATTTTGAGCGGCAATGCAACGTAGGCCCATATATATATTGTATGCTAATACACGACCAATTAGTGTTTGGACCCAAATTCTTTCCGTCATCCCATTTCTAGGACTCACGGAAATGCCTCGGGTAGTGCCACAATCTGTTCTACGTACAACAATGTGTTGAACTACTTCAACAAGTCTACGCGTGAGGTATCCAGCATCTGATGTTCGTACAGCAGTATCCACAACTCCTTTGCGGGCTCCGTAGCAGGAAATGATATATTCCGTTAAAGAAAGTCCTTCGCGTAAATTGCTTTGAATCGGTAAATCAATCATTTGTCCTTGGGGATCCGACATTAATCCTCTCATACCTACTAATTGGTGTACCTGAGATGCATTTCCTCTAGCTCCCGAAAAGGACATTATATGGACTGAATTAGAAGGATCAGTCATCCTAAAATTAGGATGCATTTCTTGTCTCAAATATTCACTTGTAGCATACCATATCTCAATGGATTGGCGTAATTTTTCTACTGTGTGTACATTCCCATAATGATGGTGCTTTTCTAAAATGAAACTTTGTTGTTCAGCATCTTGGACTAGCCACCCCTTAGAAGGTACTGTTAAAAGATCATCAATTCCTAATGAAATGGATGTAGCAGTGGCTTGCTGGAAACCCAGAGTCTTTACTTGATCCAGGGTGTGCGATGTATATGCCATTCCGAAGTGATCTATTAATCTGCTAATAAGTCGTTTCATGGCAGACCCATCTATCGCTTTATTGTAAAAGAACAGATCAGCCCATTCTGCCATAAGTACTTCTCTATTCCGCTGAGTAGGATTCGCCAATGGGTTTGAGTCAGTGATTCGAAGACCTCCTTTACTGGATCTCGATTCATGTAGAAATTAAGGAATTATGATTCCAGTTGAACCGGAGAGATCAAAATTCCCGCGGTATTACAGAATTCCTTAGCTTAGGTACCGTATGAGTAGGCCTGACAAAACCCCTGTATGGCTTCTTCTATTTCTCGAGAAAAAGAAATATGACCAACAGTGGTTCGGGTGTATATACAAAGGGTTTGTTTTTTTATACGTCTTACTATTAGATAGTGCCCATAAATTTCATGATAGGTACCCAAAGATTCATATTGAACTTCGACAGGAACTTCTCTTGAGGCAATGACACGTTGATCTAGTCGCCACCGAAGCCACAAAGGACTATCTAAATTGATTCGTTTCTGCTGATAAACTATAAGTACATCATAGGAACTACAAAAATAGGGCTCTTTCTCTTTCGTAGTATATTTATACTTATAATCATTAACTGTTTCATTTTGATAGTTTATGCGATTCCATGGATTATACCTATTTGCACAAATACCTCGACGATTCCCGATCGTTAATACATAGAGTCCAATAAGCATATCTTGGGTTGGTACCGAAATGGGATCTCCAATAGCCGGAGAAAAGAGATTCATATGAGAAAACATAAGTAAACGAGCCTCCGCTTGCGCTTCCAAAGATAAAGGTACATGAACAGCCATTTGATCCCCATCAAAGTCTGCATTGAATCCTTTACGAACTAATGGATGTAAACAAATAGCACGTCCACCCCCTAAAATGGGCTGGAACGCCT